TGAAGAGAGAAACAAAGAATATTACTACTGTGTAAACAAAAAGTTTGAGAGTAAGCATTACACAATCTCCAAGATAATTTTTTTTTGGAAAAAAGAGAATAGATTCTCTATTTTTATACCACATATCCTATAATTTGAATTTGATTTGACGTCTAAAACCGAAATAGTTTTTCAAAATCGAAAAAAAAATTGTAATTGGAATAAAAAGAAATAACAAATGAAGTTATTATTATCTTACTTATTAATAATTTTATTATACCCACTTGTTGATATTATGGAGGATCAAAATACGGTTTTTTTTCATTTACGAAAAATAGTTATAATCGGAAAACGAGGCGATATGGATTGTGTTGATTCAAAAATTAGAATGTTTTAATCAAGGGTTCATACTGTAAGACTTGTCTGATTTTATCAATTATTTAGTATTAGAATATTAGAATCATTTTTATCGAAAAAATCATTCATTTTTCTAGGACAAGATGAAAGATCTCATCGAAAACTTACAGCAGCTTGCCAAACAAAGGCTAAGAGAAAAAAGAATAGAGGTATGACTGGCATAAAATCTACGATTGGACTCAAAAAAGCATAGGCCTCAGGTAATTTGGCGAAGAAAAAACTACTCGAATAAAGGGCAGAATTAAGACAGATCAAACTAAAGATATTAAGCATAACAGACACTTTTTTTTTATTGCATTTTGATTGAGTTATTCATGGAAAAAAATGAAGAAAACAATCCTTCTTTTTTTTTTGAACTTACTCACTCAATCAAAAAACCTTCTACTCTCGATTGAGAATAGAAGAAATTCTACTTTCATACAATATCTTAATGGAATTCTATGGAATGATCAATAAATTCATTAAATTCATTTGAATTCTATACTTATACGTGTCAAAATCCTAACAACAGAATCGAATTGATTTTTTAGCCAGTTGGGCTGGAATTGACGAACAATCAATAACAATATTAGTGTTTATTAGTGTAGAATCGAAATCGAAGTGGGGCGTGGCCAAGTGGTAAGGCATCGGGTTTTGGTCCCGCTATTCGGAGGTTCGAATCCTTCCGTCCCAGAGCATATGTAATTTAAAATTGTATTTTTCTGTTTCTAAAGTTGAATATTGGATAGAATTTGATTCTTTCTGCTAATGATTTTAACCAAAAGGAATCTTCTCTTTTTTTTTCACATTTCCTCAAATAAAGGAGGATACGTGTTCAAATGACACGCGGATACAAGTAAATCTGTTGGAGATTTAGGCAAGATGGGGTTATAGATTTCACTTTTTTTGGAATTCAAAAAAAGTGTTCCGTTAATCATATATACATCCCCTATATATTCATCTATAATATAGAATAATATAGAAAGAAGTTCGTTTTTTTTTATTCATCCCGGAAAAGAAATTGGATTTTTCCAATCTATTATTAAATTTCGATTTTTTTATTGATTCTTCATTTATTATTATTCAATTAATGGTTGAGCTCAAAAAGAAACATGGATTTAAATTTCTTAGGGATGTCACCTTATATTGTAAATTGTAAAAAAATTAACATTACATTACTAATAATAACTTAAGAGATATTCCATTTCCATGTATTGATTGTCCTGATTGAACCAATGACTATTCATGATTCCATAATTGAATCAACCCCATACTGGTTCCAAATTTGAGGAATGTTATGGTAAAACTTCGTTTGAAACGATGTGGTAGAAAGCAACGTGCGACTTGAAGGACATGATCCGTTGTGGATTCTGATATCCATCATTCTCTAATAAAGGATGCTCTTGACTCGACATCCTTTGTTCTGTTCCACTCGAACCCGCATTTCGTTTGGTTTGGAGAGGTGTAATGGAAATAGTACATGATGGAGCTCGAGTAGTAAAGTATTGAGCTATTTCTCAAGGGAGAAGGGTCTAGGGTTAGTGTCAATTAATAAGTTGGAACAACTTCGTAAGTATATCTTTGATAGAGAAATCGAAAGGATCAAAATAAAACAAGTTTCAAATCCCAAAGGAAAATCATTTGTTGGAATTGATAAAACCTTTTCGATAAAATGAAAATTCTATATATCGTCGGGAATCCGACGTTCGTATGATTCTATTCTTTGATAAAAAGAAATAACAAAAAAGGCATGTTGCTGCCATTTTTGAAAGGATTAAAAATCAACGAAGTAATGTCTAAACCCAATGATTCAAAAAAAAAAGATAAAGATTTCCGGAACAAGGAAATACCCTTTTAATTGTTAATTGTCGCAACAATTGGATTTGGATCAGAATACCGAATTCAAATCGATTCTAAATGAGACAAAAGGGTATTTGAGACCGCTCAATAAATGAAATGCCAAAGGATTTTCTTTTGAGCTATTTGAGAGTTATTCAACTTGAGTTATGAGTATACAAATGATTTTTTTTTAGGAAATAAAGAAATGAAAAGAACTTAATTCTTAGTCTACCTCATTTTTAGATTTTATGGACTTATTTGATTGGTCAGTATAATTTAGATATACCTAACTTTGAATCATTTTTCTCGAGCCGTACGAGGATAAAACCTCCTATACGTTTCCAGGGGGGGTATTGTTGATCGAATCTATCCCAATGAGCCGTCTATCGAATCGTTGCAATTGATGTTCGGTCCCGAAGAGAGGGAAGAGATTTGCAGAAAGTGGGTTTTTATGATCCGATAAAAAATCAAACTTATTTAAATGTTCCTGCCATTTTAGATTTTATTGAAAAAGGTGCTCAACCTACAGAAACTGTCTATGATATTTTAAAGAGGGCAGAGGTTTTTAAAGAATTTCGACTTAATCAAACGAAGTTCAATTAATGAAATAAAAAACAAAGAGAATGCGGTTCTAGTTTGATAGAACTTTTTTTTCCTTTTCTATTCCTGTAGATTTTTTATGTAGTGCCAATCCAACACAAAAATTTTCTTATATATTTCACTTTTTCTACTTGAATGTCAAAATCGATATTGTATATATTGTATTTCTCTTTATAATATTAGAATATTCTATTCGAATAATTCTATTAATATTAAAGAAAATTTAAATATTAAAAAAGAAATTCAAAAATATTTTTTTTTAATATTCATATTGACAAGAGTATATTGAACAAATATAATTCAATTTTGAAGTAAAAATAAATAAATAAAAAAATGAAATCGTTTATTTCTGTCTTCCACCCAATGAATCGGTTTTTGATTCGTTTCATTTTTTTGCGATAAAGAATTTGGATCCAAAAAATGGATAATATTTGGTCTAGAAATGTATTTTATCTAAGAATTTTTCGTATTGTCATCTGATCTCTTTGCTTTTATGTTCGGAATCCATTAGAAAACTTTGAATTAGCAAGAAATAAAAACAAAGTTTTGATTCCAATCCATTTTTTTTTTTATTTTGATTGTATCTACATAACATATCTATTTTTGGGGTTGCTAACTCAACGGTAGAGTACTCGGCTTTTAAGTGCGGCTAGAATCTTTTACATATTTGGATGAAGCAAGGAATTCGTCTACATCATCGGTAGAGTTTAGAAGACCACGACTGATCCTGAAAGGAAATGAATGGAAAAAAGAGCATGTCGTAGCAATATAAATTTCGGAGAATATTTCATTCTTACCAAATTGGTACAAAATTCTATTTGAATTCTTGAAAGGGAACGAAATGAATTAAAGGTTGGGTCGATTGAATAAATGGATCGAGCCCTATGGTTCAAATTCTGGGGAAAGAAAGAACAACGAGTTTATCTTCATAATTTGAATGATTTCCCGATCTAATTAGACGTTAAAATAAATTAGTGACTGATGTGGGAAAGGATTCTACCACGAGTAGATACTTTGTTTTTTATAGTGAATCCTAACTATTCAATTATCCGTTCTCCATAAGAGGATGGAAATGAATGTGTAGAAGAAATAGTATATTGATAAACTACTTTATTCCAAAATCAAAAGAGCGATTGGGTTGAAAAAATAAAGGATTTCTAACCATCTTCTTTTTTTATCTTATAACAAAATAAAAACCAATTAGATGGAAAAAAAAGAGAGAGTCCGCTGATGAATTTACCCATCTCCGAAGTATCTATTATTTCATAATAAAATACTTTGTTTTGACTGTATCGCACTATGTATCATTTGATAACCCAAGAAACCCTCTATTTTTACTTTTGTTTTCGGTCTAAATTGAAATGGAAGAATTCCAAGGACATATAGAACTAGATAGGTCTTGGCAACATAACTTTTTCTATCCACTTATTTTTCAGGAATATATTTATGCATTTGCATATGATCATGGTTTAAATAAATCGATTTTGTTGGAAAATTCGGGTGACAAGAAATACAGTTTACTAATTGTAAAGCGTTTAATTACTCGAATGTCTCAACAGAATCATTTGATTCTTTCTGCTAATGATTCGAACCAAAATGAAATTTTTGGGCATAAGAACAAAAAAAAATTGTATTCGGAAATGATAACAGAAGGGTTTGCAGTTATTGTGGAAATTCCATTTTCCCTACTATTAATATCTTCCCTAGAGGGAAAAGAGATAGTAAAATCTCATAATTTGCGATCAATTCATTCAATATTTCCTTTTTTAGAGGACAAATTCTTACATTTAAATTATGTGTTAGATATATTAATACCTTACCCTGCCCATCTAGAAATATTGGTTCAAACTCTTCGCTACTGGTTGAAAGATGCCTCTTCTTTGCATTTCTTACGATTCTTTCTTTATGAGTATCGTAATTGGAATAGTCTTATTACTCAAAAGGAATTCATTTCCTTTTTGAAAAAAAGGAATCAAAGATTATTCTTGTTCCTATATAATTTCCATGTATGTGAATACGAATCCCTTTTTGTTTTTCTCCGCAACCAATCCTCTTATTTACGATCAACATCTTTTGGAGCCCTTCTTGAACGAATCCATTTCTACGGAAAGATAAAATATCTAGTAAAAGTTTTTACTAATGATTTGGGGGTTATCCAATGGTTTTTCAAAGAACCTTTCCCACAT